TTATTCTGCAGCAGCAAATGCTAATCACAATAAGGGTTTGAACGAAACAAGTTTAATCATTAGTAAAGCCGAAGTCAACGAGGGCACAACTGTGAAAAAATTAAAGCCCCGGGCTCGAGGACGAGGTTATCCTATAAAAAGATCCACTTGTCATATAACTATTGTATTGAAAGATATATCTTTAGATGAAGAGGAAGAAATAGATAAAAGGAAATTCTATAAATTAGAGCTGAGGAATACTTAAAGGAAGAATATTTTATATTATAAAAAATACAAATACGCTATATTATGTTATGCTTAAAAAAAATCGAATGAATAAAAAAAAAATACAAACAGATGTCACGTTTCACGATATATATAGTAGTGGGGGATTATGGGACAAAAAATAAATCCACTTGGTTTCAGACTTGGTGCAACCCAAGATCATCATTCTCTTTGGTTTGCACAACCAAAAAATTATTCAAAGGATCTACAAGAAGATCAAAAAATACGAGATTGTATCAAAAATTATGTGCAAAATAATATGAAAATATCCTCTAATGTAGAGGGAATTGCACGTATAGAGATTCAAAAAAGAATCGATTTGATTCAGGTCATAATCTATATGGGATTCCCCAAGTTATTAATAGAAGACAGGACTCGAAGAATAGAAGAATTACAGACGCATGTACAAAAAGAACTCAATTGTGTAAACCGAAAACTCAACATTGCTATTACAAGAATTGCAAATCCTTACGGGCACCCCAATATTCTTGCAGAATTTATAGCCGGACAATTAAAGAATAGAGTTTCATTTCGCAAAGCAATGAAAAAAGCTATTGAATTAACTGAACAGGCAGGTACAAAAGGGATTCAAGTACAAATTGCAGGGCGTATCGACGGAAAAGAAATTGCACGTGTTGAATGGATCCGAGAAGGTAGAGTTCCTCTACAAACCATTCGAGCTAAAATTGATTATTGTTCCTATGCAGTTCGAACTATCTATGGGGTATTAGGCATCAAAATTTGGATATTTGTAGACGAGGAATAATAAGAACTTACTTGACTTATATTTAGTTCTATCTGGTGATAAAACAAAAAATGGCAAACTCTTTCATTCTTTTTCTGGTAAATAATAAAAAAAAAGAACAATTCTATAAGGTTGAATAAAAATTCGATTAATCATTTGATATAATTGCTATGCTTAGTGTGTGACTCGTTGGTTTTTTTAGGGTTGGGATTCAAAAAAATGGACAGCCCATAGTACAAACTGATAACTATAGAACTAATAACCAACTCATCACTTCGTGTTATCTGGATAGAAAGAACCAGTCAAGATATGATATATAAGTCATATCATTGTAGCAACTGAAATCTTTTTTACATAAACAAACAAAAAAAATCTGATTATGGGTTGTAAAGCAATATCAAGTATACAGATAAATGGAAGGGTGAGAGAAAGATAGAAAAATAATATTAATGATATATAATTCCAATATGTAAGGTCTATGAGTCATCTCATATAAAGGGAATGTAATAAAGCATCAATACTGATTGATCCATAATTAGACAAATCCGTGCATAGAACAAAAAATCAAGAGCCCCGAGCCAATAAAGACTGAGAAGGTTGACTCAAGAAGAAATTTAATTGGAGGCTCCGTTGTAAAATTAAGACCTAATCATTAATCTAGAAGTGGTGGGAACGACAGAACCTGTGAATGCATAAGATTCTATTGAAAACGAATCCTAATGATTCATTGAGTAGGATGGCGGAACGAACCGGAAACCTATTCATTTATTCTGAGAGGTCATGTCATAGACTAATCTTACAACTGAATGTTGAAAGAGTAAATATTCGCCCGCGAATTTTTTTTTTTTTTTCTAAATTTTAGTCGATTCGAAATAAAAGGAAAAACAAAATAAAGATTCATTATAGCGTTCTACCAAAACGACATTATCTATAAATAGAATACGTGTTAAATTATATAAATACGTGTTAAATTATATATTAAAACACAAAAAATTTCTAATTTATAATCGATTAGATCAAATTTCAAAGAATCCCACGATTCCATAGATTATTAACCGTGTATTTTTTTTGTTTAATTTTTTAAAATTGTTTAATTCGCGAGGAGCTGGATGAGAAGAAACTCTCGTGTCCGGTTCTGTAGTAGAGATGGATGGAATTGCTAAACAACCATCAACTATAACCCCAAAAGAACCAGATTCCGTAAACAACACAGAGGAAGAATGAAAGGAATATCTTATCGAGGTAATCGTATTTGCTTCGGTAGATATGCTCTTCAAGCGCTTGAACCCGCTTGGATCACATCTAGACAAATAGAAGCAGGGCGGCGAGCAATGACACGAAATGCACGCCGCGGTGGAAAAATATGGGTACGCATATTTCCAGACAAACCTGTTACAGTAAGACCTACAGAAACACGTATGGGTTCGGGGAAAGGATCTCCCGAATATTGGGTAGCTGTCGTTAAACCCGGTAGAATACTTTATGAAATGAGCGGAGTAGCAGAAAATATAGCTAGAAGGGCTATTTCAATAGCGGCATCTAAAATGCCTATACGAACTCAATTCATTCTTTCTGGATAGGAATGTAGAAACAAACGAAAGGGGTTTTTGGGATAAAAAAAAAACAATTGCAGGTTTCTTTTTTTGTTTTGAACAAATAATATTTCTTTTTTTTTATTTATACCTTTGCATTGAAAAAGAAAAAACCGATAAAAAAATGATATGATTCAACCTCAAACCCATTTGAATGTAGCGGATAACAGTGGGGCCCGAAAATTGATGTGTATTCGAATCATAGGAGCTAGTAATCGACGATATGCTCATATTGGTGACATTATTGTTGCTGTAATCAAGGAAGCAGTACCAAATACACCTCTAGAAAGATCAGAAGTGGTCCGAGCTGTCATTGTACGTACTTGTAAAGAACTCAAACGCGACAACGGTATGATAATACGATATGATGACAACGCTGCGGTTGTTATTGATCAAGAAGGAAATCCAAAAGGAACCCGAATTTTCGGCGCGATCGCCCGGGAATTAAGACAGTTAAATTTCACTAAAATAGTTTCATTAGCACCTGAAGTATTATAGGGGAAGACCTTAATATAGTATTTGAATGAAATTGATTAAATTTATTTAATTAATTAGTAAATTGTTTATCTATCACGTATATATCTTTAATAATTCATAAATAAAAAAAAAAAAAAAAGAATTCATAAATATTAAAAAATTCAGAAAAAAAGAAAAAGAGCATGTTGATTATATCAAAATTCGGGGGAAACAAAAATCTTAGTTTATCATGAGTAAAGACACTATTGCTGACATAATAACCTCTATACGAAATGCTGACATGAATAAAAAAAGAACAGTTCGAATACCATCTACTAACATCACTGAAAATATTGTTAAAATCCTTTTCCAAGAAGGTTTTATTGAAAACGTGAGAAAACATCAAGAAAGCAATAAATATTTTTTGGTTTTAACCCTACGACATAGAAGAAATAGGAAAGGACCATATAGAACTGTTTTAAATTTAAAACGGATCAGTCGACCCGGTCTACGAATATATTCTAACTATCAACGAATTCCTAGAATTTTAGGCGGAATGGGGGTTGTAATTCTTTCTACTTCTCGAGGTATAATGACAGACCGAAAGGCTCGACTAGAAGGAATCGGCGGAGAAGTTTTGTGTTATATATGGTAATATTTCTAATAGCCGACACGGTCATATTTGTGAAAAAAGAGAAAGGACAAGTTTAGAATATTATCCCTCTTACATTAGTTGATACTTCAAAGCGGTTTTACCTGGAATGAAACAACAAAAATGGATTCATGAGGGTTTAATTACTGAACAACTTACCGATGGTATGTATCTTCCGGATTCGTTTAGATAACAAAAAAATTATTCAGGTTTTTGTTTCGTAAAGGATTTCATGTAGTTTTATACGTATACTACCAGGAAATAGACTAAAAATTGAGGTAAGTCCTTATGATTCAACCAAAGGGCGTATAATTTAGAGACTCCAAAGCAAAGACTTGAATGATTAGGCGGTTTTTTCAATTTCAACATTCTTTCGTGAGGATACAATTCGAAATTAAAAATTTCAAGAAACTTATTTTCTTCCAATAAGTAGATTCGGAATTAAAAAAAGGAATGACAAATATGAAAATAAGGGCCTCCGTTCGTAAAATTTGTGAAAAATGTCGATTGATCCGTAGGCGGGGACGAATTATAGTAATTTGTTCTAACCCGAGACATAAACAAAGACAAGGATAATCTTTCTAAAACAAAAAGACTCTCGAAATCTAAAGGACCCGATGTACAGATGTACAAATAAATAAATAAAAAAAAAAAAAAAAGAATAAGGATCTGTTTTGACATGAAATGGATATATCCATATATCTCTGACTTATATTTATGAGATGATAAAATATGGCAAAACCTATACCAAAAATTGGTTCGCGTAGAAATAGACGTATTGGTTCACGTAAGAATACACGTAGAATCCCCAAGGGAGTTATTCATGTTCAAGCAAGTTTCAACAATACCATTGTGACTGTTACAGATGTACGGGGTCGAGTAATTTCTTGGTCCTCTGCCGGGGCTTGTGGATTCAAGGGTACAAGAAGGGGTACACCATTTGCCGCTCAAACCGCAGCAGGAAATGCTATTCGGACAGTAGTGGATCAAGGTATGCAACGAGCAGAAGTTATGATAAAAGGCCCGGGTCTCGGAAGAGATGCGGCATTAAGAGCTATTCGTAGAAGTGGTATACTATTAAGTTTCATACGGGATGTAACTCCTATGCCACATAATGGCTGTAGGCCTCCTAAAAAAAGACGTGTGTAAAAATAAACATTGAAGAGATTTCAAGAGAAATAAATAATTCAATGATTTGATCAAATAATATACTATGGTTCGAGAGAAAGTAACAGTATCTACTCGGACACTACAGTGGAAGTGTGTTGAATCAAGAGCAGACAGTAAGCGT